ACGCAACGATGATTTTTTTCTACAAATCATAAAGATATTGGAACATTATATTTTATTTTTGGTATTTGAGCTGGCATAGTAGGAACTTCATTAAGAATAATTATTCGAGTAGAGTTGGGTCAGCCGGGAAGTTTAATTGGAGATGATCAGATTTATAATGTGGTAGTTACAGCTCATGCTTTTGTAATAATTTTTTTTATAGTAATGCCTATTATAATTGGAGGATTTGGTAATTGGTTAATTCCTTTAATGTTAGGGGCACCTGATATGGCTTTTCCTCGTATAAATAATATAAGGTTTTGATTACTTCCTTTTTCTTTGACTTTATTATTAACTAGAGGGATAGTAGAAAGAGGAGTTGGGACAGGGTGAACAGTGTATCCTCCTCTCGCTTCTGCAATTGCTCATGCAGGGGCATCAGTGGATTTGGGTATTTTTTCGTTGCATTTAGCAGGGGTTTCTTCTATTCTTGGTTCAGTTAATTTTATAACAACGGCTATTAATATACGGGCCACAGGAATGACTATGGATCGAATGCCATTATTTGTTTGATCGGTGTTTATTACTACTGTATTATTATTGTTATCTTTACCTGTTTTAGCTGGGGCTATTACTATGTTATTAACTGATCGAAACTTAAATACTTCTTTTTTTGATCCTGCAGGAGGAGGTGATCCTATTCTTTATCAACATTTATTTTGATTTTTCGGTCACCCTGAAGTGTATATTTTGATTTTACCTGCGTTTGGAATAGTCTCTCATATTGTAGTTCAAGAGTCTGGTAAAAAAGAGGCTTTTGGTACATTAGGGATAATTTATGCAATAATTGCTATTGGTATTTTGGGGTTTGTTGTTTGGGCTCATCATATATTTACAGTAGGGATAGATGTGGATACTCGGGCTTATTTTACTTCTGCTACAATGATTATTGCAGTACCTACTGGAATTAAAATTTTTAGTTGATTGGGAACTTTACAAGGAACTCAAGTAAACTATAGTCCTTCTTTATTGTGAGTACTAGGTTTTATTTTTTTATTTACAGTGGGGGGCCTAACAGGGGTAGTATTGGCTAATTCTTCTATTGATATTATTTTACATGACACTTATTATGTAGTAGCTCATTTCCATTATGTGTTATCTATAGGAGCTGTGTTTGGAATTTTTGCTGGGATTGTTCATTGATTCTCTTTATTTACAGGCTTATCATTAAATCAGAAGTGGTTAAAAATTCATTTTTTTACAATGTTTGCTGGGGTTAATATTACATTTTTCCCACAACATTTTTTAGGGCTTAATGGGATACCTCGGCGCTATTCAGATTATCCAGATGCTTATAGGGCATGAAATGTTTTGTCATCAATTGGTTCAATTATTTCTTTAGTGGCTGTCTTAGGATTTGTAATTATTGTTTGAGAAGCTTTTATTATAGGGCGAAAAAGCTTTAGTTCTCTTTTTATACCTACTTCAATAGAGTGACAGCATTTTTTTCCACCTGCTGATCATACTTATGCTGAGATTCCTTTAATTTCTAATTAATTCTAAAATGGCAGATAGATGTATAGGATTTAAGCTCCTACAAGGAAGATTTCTTCTTTTAGAAGTGGTAAGATGAGGTTATTTAGGCTTCCAAGATAGTGCTTCTCCTTTAATAGAACAGCTAATTTTTTTTCATGACCACACTATAGTAGTGCTGATTTTAATTGTGACGTTTGTAGGATATATTATATTTTATTTATTTTTTAATTTTTTGGTTAATCGGTATTTATTAGAGAGCCAGGAGGTTGAAATTATTTGGACTATTCTTCCTGCTATTATTTTAATTTTTATTGCTTTTCCTTCTTTACGTCTTTTATATTTGTTGGATGAAATTAATAATCCTAGAATTACTTTGAAGACTATCGGCCACCAGTGATATTGGAGGTATGAGTATTCTGATTTTTTAGAGTTGGAGTTTGATTCTTATATAATTAGGACAATAGATCTTCCTGAGTCAGGGTTTCGATTATTAGATGTAGATAATCGAGTAGTGTTACCCATAAATTCACAAGTACGAATGCTTGTAAGAGCGGCTGATGTTATTCATTCTTGAACAGTTCCTGCTTTAGGAATAAAAGCTGATGCAATTCCTGGTCGATTAAATCAAATTAGATTTTTTATTAATCGGCCTGGTTTGTTTTTTGGACAATGTTCAGAAATCTGTGGGGCGAATCATAGATTTATGCCTATTGTAGTAGAGAGGGTGAGTGTTAATAGTTTCTTGGATTGGGTTTCTTCTTGTTTAAAATCTTCATTTGGTAACTTAAATGCAAGTGTAAGTCTTTTAAGCTTAAAATAGTAGTTTACTTCAAATGGAATAAAAATTAGTTAATATATATATAATATAAGTTTGTCAGACTTAAGTAATTTGAATAAATATTTTTATATGCCTCAGATATCACCTCTTTTTTGGGTTAATTTATATGTAATGTTTTTGTTAAGTTTAATTTTGGTATTAGCAGTTCAATATTTTTTAGTGATTTATTGTCAATCAGGTTTAGTCAGAGATAAAGCTCAGAAATTCGAAAAATTTTGAAAATGATAGCTAGATTATTTAGAATTTTTGATCCTTCATCAAGAATTTTCTCGCTCCCCCTCAATTGAATTTCCACTTTTTTAGGTTTATTATTTTTACCCTTCATATATTGAGTTTCTCCTTCACGTTGAGTCATAATATGGCTTAAGTTTTCAAAGATATTATATGGGGAATTTAAAGTAATTTTAGGTAGTAATAATTTGGGTTTAAATGTAGTATTTATTTCTTTATTGACGTTGATTGTATTTAATAATTCTTTAGGGCTTTTGCCTTATGTTTTTACTAGCTCAAGCCACTTAGTAATAACATTATCATTAGCTTTTCCTTTATGGTTATCTTTTATAATTTTTGGGTGACTAAATCATACACAAGATATATTTGCTCATTTAGTGCCCCAAGGTACTCCAGGTGTACTAATACCTTTTATGGTTTTGATTGAAAGGATTAGAAATATTATTCGACCTGGGACACTAGCAGTTCGATTAGCAGCTAATATAATTGCGGGGCACTTATTATTAAGACTTTTAGGGGGAATAGGTCCTGTTATACCTTTTAGGATTCTTTGGATTCTCGTTATTTTGCAGGTACTCTTATTGATATTAGAATCTGCTGTTGCAGTTATTCAATCTTATGTGTTTGCTATTCTAAGGATTTTATATGCTAGAGAAGTAAATTAATGTCAAGACATAGTCATCATACTTATCATTTAGTTGATATAAGGCCTTGACCTTTAACTGGTTCAATTAGGGCTATAATGTTAACTACTGGGTTAATCAAGTGATTCCATCAATTTAGGGCAGATTTATTATATTTAAGGTTTGTAGCTGTAATTTTAACTATAATTCAGTGATGACGAGATGTAGTTCGAGAAGGTACTTACCAAGGGTTGCATACTGGGGCTGTAATAAAGGGGTTACGATGAGGAATAATTTTATTTATTTTGTCGGAGGTTCTCTTTTTTTTCTCTTTTTTTTGAGCTTTTTTTCATAGAAGATTATCTCCGGTAGTAGAGGTAGGGAGGTACTGACCTCCTAGGGGCATCGAACCATTTAATCCTTTTGGAGTTCCTTTATTAAATACTACTATTTTGTTGTCTTCTGGAGCAACAGTAACATGGTCTCATCATGCAATTTTAAACTCCAACCATAAAGAAGCTTTACAAAGTTTAATGTTGACTGTAATGCTAGGTTTATATTTCACGGGGTTACAGGCTTTTGAATATATTGAGGCATCTTTTTCTATTGCTGACTCTATCTATGGTTCAACTTTTTTTGTAGCTACTGGTTTTCATGGGTTACATGTTATTATTGGGTCTTCATTTCTTTCTGTATGTTTATTTCGGCTTTATAAATGTCATTTTTCTTCTTATCATCATTTTGGGTTTGAGGCTGCTGCATGGTATTGGCACTTTGTGGATGTAGTGTGATTATTCCTTTATGTTTTTATTTATTGATGAGGTGGCTAATTTTTTAGTATAAGTGTATATTTGGCTTCCAACCAAAAGGTCTAGATTCTAGAAAAATTAATTTATATTTTAATAATAAGGATTTTATTTACTTTAGTAGTGAGAATATTAGTGATATTAATGGCTTCATTAATATCTAAAAAGATGGTAATTGATCGTGAGAAAAGATCTCCTTTTGAATGTGGATTTGACCCTAAAGGGAGAGCGCGGTTACCATTTTCTCTTCGATTTTTTTTAGTGGCTGTAATTTTTTTAATTTTTGATGTGGAGATTACTCTTTTAATACCTTTGGCTTATATTTTAATATTAACTAATATTTTTACTTGATTGTGCACAGGTCTAGGGTTTTTATTAATTTTACTTATTGGTTTATATTATGAGTGGAGAGAGGGTGCTCTTGAATGAATAGAGTAGAATTATAGTCAATTATGATTTATGATTTGCACTCATAAGGTGTCGGAAGACTAATTTTAATTAGAAAGCGAAGGATTGCGTTTAGTTTCGGCCTAAAAAATGGTGTATACCTCTAATTTGTTTTTAAGGTGTTAACATATTACATTTTCACTGTAAAGTTGAAGGTTACTTCTAAAAATGTCGCCCCCCCTTTTTTCGGAGGGGGGCGAGGAAAAAATGAGGAGATTACAATAAAATTTCTTAAAATTATAAATATTAAATTTTATATATGTAGGAGGCACGAAAAATAAAATTTTTTATTTTGGAGGGGGGAGCGAGAGCTTTCACCTTTATATATTACCTTATGTACATGACAAAAATTAAGTTTAGTATAAATAGAACGCAATCTTATATTAAACTTCTCTCTATATTAGTTTTAAGGCTAGCAATAGGAAAAAATATAGAAAAAAGTACTCTTCGTCAGAAAAGAGTACTTTTTTCGAGATATTTTTTTCTTGAACTAAGCCCCAACATCTAAGCTTCCGTTAGTTCTCTCTATATGCTTTAAGATATATAAAATAAAGCTGTTCTTTATAATATTGATATACTGATAAATAAAAATAAGATACAGAAGTTCTTAGACGCTAGAATCTTAAGGAAATGAAAGAGGTAGCCCGATATATTTATTTCTAAATATATAATATATACACATTTTAGATAAATCAATGATATATTCTATAAACAAGAATTATCTTACTAATGGTTTAATAAGTAAATTTACTGGGAGAATAAGATGAAACTAATGTTTGTAAAATAGTGTTAATCAAGAAATTTCTTAATAAGAGAAGGGGAGCGAGAACTTTCTTTCGGGAGGCACGAAAAATAAAATTTTTTATTTTGGAGGGGGGAGCGAGAGCTTTCACCTTTATATATTACTTTACTTAGATAATAAAAATAAATAGATTATAGAACAACACGATTTTATATTATAAGATCTGTTCATATAGATTTACTTTTATAATAGAAAAATATTGAGAGATTCATGAATCTCTCAATATTTTTCTCATGAAATTTTATTTAACCTTCCGATCTAGTTCTCCTTATATTTTGAAAAATATTAAATAAGATCATTCTCTTCTTCTCCCCCCCAATAATCTGTATAATTAGTGTAAATTAATTTAAGTTATAATTTAGTTTATAGATTTGAAAGTATATAATATTATATATAATTATTTATATATTATAATGAATAATTTTATATATACATTAAATGTATATATATATATAATATATATAAATAAATTAATGGAATTAATTGTTCAAGAAATAAGTTGAAGCTTTTTCTTAGTCAGTAAATTTCTTGAGTTTGTGGGATTGTTTAGTGATAAGGTTATTGAATCCGGGTGAGCATAGCTTTATAAAGGGGGAGAAGATGAATTTTGTTTTATAATTGTTTAATGTATGTAATTTTTAGTGGCATGTATTTTACTAAAAGTATAATAAAATGAAATTAATGTTTGTAAAATAGTGTTATTAGAAATTTCTTAATTCAAAAGGGCTCGAGATCTCCCAATAATCTGTATAATTAGTGTAAATTAATTTAAGTTATAATTTAGTTTATAGATTTGAAAGTATATAATATTTAAAGGGTTTATAGAAGCATATTATACATAATGGAGTTTCACCAATTCTTAGAAGATCAAAACTTCTTGTGCTATTAAACACTTATATATATATATATATATATATATGAAATTTGAACGGAATTTAACCGCTCAAGAAATAAGTTAGAAGCTTTTTCTTAACCAGTAAATTTCCTTAATAGGAAATGATTTCAATTTTTCCATTAACAGTGGAATACCTCTATTTGGTTTCTATTAATAATTTCTTAAATTTTTGTGGAATTGTTTAGTAATAAGGTAATTGAATCCGGGTGAGCATAGCTTTATAAAGTTTGGTTTTCGCTTTGGAACTTTGTTTTATAATTATTTAATGTATGCAAATTTTAGTGGTAAATATTTTACTAAAAGTAGAATGGAGGTGTGCAATATTTAATATTAACAATAGGGTAATTCTTGAGTTAGTAAATTATATTAAGTTTGATAAAATCTTGTGCCAGCAGTCGCGGTTATACTTGGGAATTGAATGAAGTGTATTAGTGAAAGTTAATAAATTGATGTTAGATAAAGGTTTATGTTTATAAAGAGTGAAATTAGGTTATAAAATATAAAAGTTTATTTAGAAGTTAAAATAATGAAGCTCTAAAAATTAAGGTATGGATTAGGATTAGATACCCTAGTACACTTAAATTTAATTATTAAGCACTAGAATATTAGAAGTTATATTCTTTAAATTTAAAAAATTTGGCGGTATTTTAGTCTAGTTAGAGGAACCTGTTTTATAATCGATATACCACGCATTATTTTACTTGCCTTAGTGAGTCAGTTTGTATACCGTCATTATAAGATAATTTATGAGAAAATATTATTGAAATCATATTATTGAGTATATTAGATCAAGGTGCAGCTTATGGGTAAGTAAACATGGGTTACAATAAAATTTATTTAATATGGATTAAGTGTTTAAATATATTTATGAAGGAGGATTTAATTGTAAGGAGAGGAGTAGTGAGATTTTCTGATAAAAGCTCTAAATTATGTACATATCGCCCGTCGCTTTCATTTAAGGTGAAATAAGTCGTAACATAGTAGAGGTACTGGAAAGTGTTTCTAGAATTATCAAGGTAAAGCTGAAAATAAGCGTCTCATTTACACCGAGAAGGGTTGTCGTGTAATTCGATATATTTTGATTATGAGATAGTTGTTAATTTGTATTAATAAGAAAAAGATTTTATTAAATATAGTAAATTGAATTGAATAATATTAAAGACTTAGTGAATATTACTGTAGAGGAAACTTGAAATAATTTAAGAGTTAATAATAAAAAAGTAGTATTAAAATTACGTATCTTGTGTATAATAGATATTTAAATTTATGTATTTCTGTTATGGGTCTCGAAAGAAAAATAGTTAGATTAAAAAATAAGTTTTTGTGGCAGAAAAATTTGTAATTTTATTTTAGGAGTGAGATATTAATCGGGTTTTTTGATATCTAGTTTTTTAAGAAGTAAATTTAAATTAGTGTTTTTATATAATTTATAAAAATAGTGAGGATAAGGGGGAAAAGCTCTTTATTATTTAGTATTATAAAAGTATTTTAAAGGGATTTAACTAAGCTTAAAATTAGCTAGGTTTATAAGGTGTTATAATTGAAATCAAAAATAATAATATTTATTTATTTTTTAATTGTTTATTAAAAATTATTTAGAAATATAATTGGAGTAGTTATAATGAGTATATTAGTATATAGTGGGGTAAGGGATTAATTTAAATTAATAGAAGGTGTTTACAAGGATTTAGGTTTTTTCAAGGAATTCGGCAAAAATTATTTCTGCCTGTTTAACAAAAACATGTCTATATGAGAGGTTTATAAAGTCTGACCTGCCCATTGGAGAACTAAAAGGCCGCGGTATTATGACCGTGCAAAGGTAGCATAATCATTAGTTTTTTAATTGAAGGCTAGAATGAATGGTTGGACAAGAAATAATCTGTCTTAAATTAAGATATTGAATTTAACTTTAAAGTGAAAAGGCTTTAATGATCTATTGGGACGATAAGACCCTATAAAACTTTATATTTTAAGGTAGGAGTTAATTTCATTTTAAGGTTACTATTTTAAAATGTTTTGTTGGGGGGACAAGGATATAAGAAATGATAACTGTCTTTTATTTTTACAATAATATTTGATTTATTGATCCTGAAAGGGATTTAAGATTAAGTTACTTTAGGGATAACAGCGTAATTTTCTTTGAGAGTTCTTATCGACAAGAAAGTTTGCGACCTCGATGTTGAATTAAAGGTTCTTTATAGAGTAGAGACTATAAAAGAAGGTCTGTTCGACCTTTAAAATTTTACATGATTTGAGTTCAGACCGGCGTGAGCCAGGTCGGTTTCTATCTTTTAGGATAAATTAAATTATTTTAGTACGAAAGGATTGAGTAATTGAAAAATTTTTATATTATTTTGGCAGAATATGCGTTAGATTTAGAATCTAATAATATAGAGAGTCTATAAATAATAAAAATGTTTAATCATGGTGGAGTTATGTTAATTATAGTTGTTAATTATTTAATTTTAATTATTTGTGTGTTGTTAGGGGTAGCATTTGTTACTTTGTTGGAGCGTAAAATTTTGGGTTATATTCAAATTCGTAAGGGGCCTAATAAATTAGGCTTTTTAGGTATTTTACAACCCTTCTCAGATGCTGTGAAACTTTTTTGTAAGGAGAATATAAGTCTTAGAATATCAAATTTTTTACCTTATTATATAGCTCCTGTAATAAGTTTATTTATTTCGTTAATTATGTGAAGGATTTTGCCTTATAGAAGAGGTCTCTTTAATATAAGTTTAGGTGTTTTGTTTTTTATATGTTGCTTAAGTGGAGGGGTTTATCCTATAATGATGGCAGGGTGAGCATCAAATTGTAAGTACTCTTTGTTAGGAAGACTTCGTTCAGTAGCTCAAACTATTTCATATGAAGTAAGGTTAGCTTTAATTTTATTATCTTTTATTTTTTTAATTGAGAGTTTTAATTTAAGGGGGTTTATTGTTTATCAAGAGGAGATTTGGTTTTTATGATTAACTATTCCTTTAAGGATGGTTTGATTTGCTTCAAGGTTAGCTGAGACTAATCGAACGCCGTTTGATTTGTCTGAAGGTGAATCTGAGTTAGTCTCAGGGTTTAATACTGAGTATAGAAGAGGTGGCTTTGCTTTAATTTTTATAGCGGAGTATTCTAGGATTTTATTCATAAGAATAATTTTTAGGTTATTCTTTTTAGGGCCGGATTTATTAAGTGTTATTTTTTACATAAAGGTAGTAGGGATTGGATTTATTTTTGTTTGGGTCCGGGGTACTTTACCTCGGTTCCGTTATGATAAATTAATACATTTAGCCTGAAAAAGGTTTCTGCCTGTTTCTTTAAATTTTTTAATTTGATGTATGGGAATAAAAATAAGGGTTTATTCTTGATTTTTAGTTAATTAAATATGATCGAAGAATAGTTTAAAGGTAATAAAATATTAATTTTGGATATTAAAGATATTGTTTTTCTTCGATAATAAAAGTTGGAGGAAATCTCCTATTAATGTTTTCAAAACATTTGTTTTTATAAACTAAACTTTAAATTTAATCATTTATCCCATAATATTGTTAAAATAGGGTTGATAATATAATATATAAAATATAAAGTGGATAAAATTTGGCCTGTTAAAATATAGGGAGTTTCTACAGGACGAGCTCCAATTCAAGTTAAAAGTACTACTACTGATACTAAATATCAGAAAGTAATTTGATTAATAGGGTAAAATGTTCTTCTTCGGAATGCAGAATTGTGGGTAAAAGGTAAGATTATTAAGATAGCAATTGAGGCTGCTAGGGCGATAACTCCTCCTAATTTATTAGGGATTGATCGTAGAATAGCGTAAGCAAAAAGAAAATATCATTCAGGTTGAATATGAACAGGTGTAACAAGGGGGTTTGCAGGGATAAAATTATCTGGGTCTCTTAAAAGATAAGGATTCAATAAAGTTAATATGATTAAAGCTCATAGAAGAATAGCAAACCCTAAGATGTCTTTAAAGTTGAAATAAGGGTGGAAAGGTACTTTGTCTATGGATGAAGAAATACCTAAGGGGTTATTACCTCCTGTTTCATGAAGAAAAAGAATGTGGACTACTGTTAAAGCAGCAATAATAAAGGGAAATAGGAAATGAAATGAGAAAAATCGAGTTAAGGTGGCGTTATCTACAGCAAATCCTCCTCAAATTCATTGGACTAAGTCTGTTCCTAGGAAAGGAATTGCAGAGAAAAGGTTGGTAATAACTGTTGCTCCTCAAAAGGATATTTGTCCTCATGGGAGGACGTATCCTAGAAAAGCTGAAGCTATAGTTAAAAAGAAGATTAGTACTCCAATTATTCAAGTATGAAAATAGGTGTATGAACTATAATAAATACCTCGTCCGATATGGGAGTAAAGACAGATAAAGAAAAAAGATGCACTATTGGCGTGAATAGTGCGAAGGAGCCATCCATAGTTAACGTCACGACAAATATGAATAGTTCTTGAAAAAGCTATTTCAATATTAGGGGTGTAATGTATAGATAAAAATAATCCTGTTAAGATTTGAATAATTAAACATAATCCTAAAAGGGAGCCAAAGTTTCATAAGATTGAAATGTTTCTAGGGATCGGTATATCAATTAATGCTCTGTTAATAATTTTAAATAAAGGGTGGGTTTTTCGTAAAGGTTTGAACATTAATTATTTGTTCGAAGGGGGCTCGTATGAACGTTAATAATTTTAACTACTGCAAATAAGGTTAATAGGAGATACACAATGATAAATAAGGTAAAGGCTATTGAAGATGAGTTATAAATAGTTCTAGTTAATAGAGGTCTGTTTTCAAATTTATATAGGAACGTAATGGAAGAGCTTCTAATATTATATTTAGAAGAGGTTAGTAAAGGGTCTACTAAAAAGGATGCTAAACAAATAGCGCCTATAATAAGTGTCAAGATAACTATAGTGTAAATTGAAGCTTCAAAAATTTCATTAGAAGCAAGAGAAGCAACGTAAATAAATAAAACTAGTATACCTCCTAGGAAAATTAAGAAAAGAATGTATGAAAATCAAAATGAGCTATTAGAAAAGCCGGATGAAATACAGATAATAAGTGTTTGAGCAAATAGCGTTAGTCCTATTGATAAAGGGTGAATTAACCGGGTAAATAAAATCGAAATAAAAAGGGTGATTGGAATAAAAAAGATAAGAATTTTAAAATTAATTTTAAAATTTTAAGAAAATAATTCAATTTTGATTTACAAGACCAAAGTTTTTTTTAAACTATTAAAACTAATGAATGCTTTAAATTTAGTTTATGTTTGTTCTTTGATTATAATATTTTGTGGAGGTTGATCATTTATTTCCAATCGAAAACATTTATTAAATACGTTGTTAAGATTAGAGTTTGTAATATTAAGAGTATTTTGGGCTATAGTTTTATATATTATAAGAGTTGGGATTGAGATATATTTTGTGTTATTTTTCTTAACTTTAGGGGTTTGTGAGGGGGCTCTCGGTTTATCTTTATTAATTTCAATTGTTTGTTCACATGGCAATGATTATTTTGGGAGGTTTAATGTAGTATAATGATAAAGTTTTTACTAATAAATATAATAGTAATGTTTTTGGTTAGTAATTGAAGTATTGTTCAGTTAGCATTAGTTTTAATATGTTTTCTTGTGTTTATAAGGTTGGGTCATGATTTTTATATATTTAATTTAGGAACTCAGTTAGGGACAGATTATCTAAGTATTATTCTGGTAATGCTCAGGGTTTGAATTATTATACTTGTTATTTATAGGAGACAGATGGTTAAGAAAACAAATAAGTTTAGTAGTTTATTTTTATTAATAAATTTAGTTTTATTATTTGCTTTGTTGATAACTTTTTGTTCAACAGATTATTTAATATTTTATTTAAGGTTTGAAAGTTCTTTAATTCCTACTTTAATTTTAATTTTAGGCTGAGGATACCAGCCTGAGCGTACCCAGGCTGGTATTTATATATTATTTTATACATTATTTGCTTCTTTGCCTTTATTAGTATCTTTAATTAGATTATACACAATAGGAGGGAGGTTAACTATAGGCTTAGTTAAAATGGGTATAGGAGAGACTAGGATGATTAGTGGTTTATGGTATTTTTTTACTGTATTAGCATTTGTTGTTAAGTTACCTATATATTTATTTCATTTATGATTGCCAAAGGCTCATGTTGAGGCACCTGTTGCTGGTTCTATAATTTTAGCTGGGGTTTTATTAAAGTTAGGGGGTTATGGTTTGATTCGTGTACTTAGAGTATTTATTGAAGAAAATAAGGTATTTTGTTGAATTTGGGTAGGTGTTAGTGTACTAGGTGGAGTTTTTGTAAGGATTCTTTGTCTGCGGCAGGTAGATATAAAATCTTTAATTGCCTATTCTTCAGTAGCTCATATGAGGTTAGTTTTAAGGGGGCTCGTTGTATTTAGGTGGTGAGGAATAAATGGAGCTGTAATTATTATGGTGGGTCATGGGTTATGTTCATCTGGCTTATTTTGTTTATCTAATATTATTTATGAGCGATTAGGAAGTCGTAGTTTACTGGTAAATAAGGGTTTATTAAATTTAATGCCTTCTTTAGGTTTATGGTGATTTTTATTAAGGATTAGGAATATGGCGGCTCCTCCTACATTAAATTTATTAGGGGAAATTAATTTAATTATTAGTGTTATGAGGTGAAGACAAGTTAGTATAGTTGGTTTAATTGGCTTATCTTTTTTTAGGGCTGCTTATACTTTGTATCTATATTCAATTAGACAACATGGTTCATTTTTTAGGTCATTATATGCATGTTGTTCTGGAAAATTGAGAGAATACTATGTATTGAGTCTTCATTGAATTCCTTTGAATTTTATGATTTTAAAGAGGAGTTTAGTGTTACCAATTATTTAATTTAAATAGTTTAATGAAAATATTGATCTGTGGTGTCAAAGTTATAAGAATTTATTTTAAATAATGACGTGAAAATTCTCTATACATTTAGTAAGGTTAATTTTTTTAAGTAGAGGCTCTTTATTTTGTTTGGGTATATCTTTAGTAAGATTGCAGGGTTTAATAAGGTATGTAATTGAGTGAGAGTTATATTCTTTAAATTCTTCTTCAATTGTGGTAACTTTAGTGTTTGATTGATTAAGTTTTATATTTTTAAGGTTTATTTTATTTATTTCTTCTATAGTAATATTTTATAGGGGAGAATATATAAAGAGGGATAGACATTATAATCGATTTATATATTTGGTCCTTGCTTTTGTTATTTCAATAAATGCTTTAATTGTGAGGCCTAATCTAATTAGGATTCTATTAGGCTGAGATGGGTTAGGGTTAATTTCTTATGTGTTAGTAATTTATTATCAAAATGAAAAATCTGCTAATGCGGGGATATTAACTATTTTATCAAATCGAGTTGGGGATGTTGCTATTCTTTTAAGTATTGCTCTATTTTTTTCAATAGGAGGTTGAAATTTTTTAGTTTGAAGGTTCTACACTAGTGAAGATATAATTTTAATAAAAATATTAGTTGTTGTAGCAGCTATAACAAAAAGGGCTCAAATTCCTTTTTCTGCTTGACTACCCGCAGCCATAGCGGCACCTACTCCTGTCTCTGCATTAGTTCACTCATCTACTTTAGTGACTGCTGGAGTTTATTTACTTATTCGATTTAGGCCTATTTTTGAAGGATCTTTAGTTCAGTCTTTTTTATTGATTATTTCTTGTTCGACTATATTTATAGCAGGGTTAGGGGCTAATTTTGAATATGATTTGAAAAAAATTATTGCATTATCAACATTAAGTCAATTAGGAGTTATATTAAGAATTTTGTCTTTGGGATTTCCTGATCTCGCTTTTTTTCACCTGTTGACACATGCTTTATTTAAGGCTTTATTATTTTTATGTGCAGGTGTTATTATTCATAGATTAAGTGATTATCAAGATATCCGTATAATAGGGGGCTTAGTTAATAGGATACCTTTAACTGGGGCTTGTATGAATTTATCAAATTTGTCCTTGTGTGGAATACCTTTTATAGCTGGATTTTATTCTAAAGATTTAATTTTAGAGGTGGCTTTTATAAGTTATCTTAATTTTATTAGTTTTATTATATATATCTTGGCTACGGGGTTAACGGTGAGTTATACTTTTCGTTTGATTTTTTATAGTCTTACTGGAATAAGCCATACAGGTAATATGATAAATATTGGTGATAATGATTTTATTATAACTAATCCCATATTAATACTAAGATTAAGGTCAATTTTAAGTGGAGCAAGGTTATCTTGAGTAATATTTCCTGAATGTTATATAATTTGTTTAAGTGGTTTTATGAGAGGTTTAGTATTAATTTTATTAATAATTGGTTCTTTTGTTGGTTATATTTTAAATATTATAAGGTTAAATGGAAAATTGTATAGATTAGGTTTATATTTTTCTAGAAGATTTATAGGGTCTATGTGATTTATACCTTTTTTATCTAGGGTAAAATTAAATTATTATGTATTGGAGTTAAGGGGAAGTTATGATAAAGTTGGGGATAAAGGTTGATCTGAATATTTTGGAGGTCAAGGTGGCTTTTATTCAATTATAAAAGGAGCTAATTATTTAGAGATAACCCAGGGTAGAATAATTAAAGTTTATATGAAAAGATTTTTTTTGTGAGTAATTATTGCTATTATTATATTAGTTTTGATTTAATTTATATAATTCAAATTAGAATATTGTGTTGAAGCTACAAAAGTGGTGTAAAGCCTGTAAATAAAAATATGATGCCTGATAAAAGGGTAGCCTTGATGGGACTAATTATGTAAAGTTTACTCATATTAATGAAAGATAAGCTAAATAAAGCTAATGGGTTCATACCCCGTGAATGAGGATCAAATTTCTCTCTTTCCAGTGGTTTCTCCTTTTAGAATGCTCTTTTTTTTTACTTTAATTTTAGGTTTAGTGTTATGTGTTTCTTCGGATTCTTGGTTTGGAGCTTGAGTAGGATTGGAATTAAATTTACTATCCTTTATTCCTCTGATTTCTTCTAGAAGAAATCGGTATAGATCAGAAAGTATTTTAAAGTACTTTCTTGTACAAGTTTTAGCTTCTATTATAATCATTTTTTCGTCTTTATTTATTTTAATAATAGTAAATTTAAAAATAGTTTTTTCATTATCTTTAATATTAAAGTTAGGGGCGGCACCTTTTCATTTTTGGTTCCCCCAGGTGATAGAGGGTTTAAATTGAATTCAGGTTTTAATTTTAATAACTTTTCAGAAAGTAGGGCCTATGATTTTATTATCATATTTAGTGTATGATAAGTGGAGGTTAATTATGATTTTCACTTCAGCTGTAGTATCAGCTGTAGTTGGTGCTACAGGCGGTCTGAATCAATTATATCTTCGGAAAATTATAGCATTTTCTTCAATTAATCACATATCGTGAATATTTTTTGCTATAATTTTAAGGGAATATTGTTGGTTGCTATATTTTAGAATTTATTGTTTACTTTCTTTTTTGGTTGTTGTAAATTTTTATTTACAGCAAGCTTATCATTTTTCTCATTTAATTAATAGAAGATTTCCTTTAATTCCTAAGATTATATCTATAATAAGTTTATTTTCTTTAGGAGGGTTACCTCCATTTTTAGGTTTTATTCCTAAATGGTTTATTATTCAGGAAATAATTACAAGTAATTATTTCTATCCTTTAATAGTACTTTTAATATGCAGGTTAGTAACTCTTTATTTTTATATTCGGTTAAGAATTTCTTTTTTAACTTTAATATTTCCTTTCAGTAGTTGGATTTTAAAGGATTATGAAGGTGAAGTTGTTATAAATGGTATAATAGTTATGAATTTTCTAGGATTGTTAATTCCTTCATTGTATATAATATGTTAAGACTTTAAGTTAATAAAACTAACATCCTTCAAAGTTGTAAAAAAAAGAATTTCTTTTAGGTCTTAAGTTTTAGTGTTAACACATTTTCAAATTTGCAATTTGACGTTTTAAATTATTACTATAAAACCTAATAAAAAAGAAGAATCTTGTTTCTAAATTTACAGTTTAGCGCCTAGAGCTCGGCCATTTTATTA